GTTTGCGTGATATGATTCTATCTTGAATCAATCTACTTTTTTTAGATTGATTCATCCGGNNNGCGTGGCAGGATCCGCCAGGCCTACTCTAATGATTTTAGATCTATGTAAGGGCTGTGCTATCTCTGTGAGGAGTATGGTTTGATTCTTTTTTGGTGGTTGTAACCTTCCATTTGGGTGGTTACAACCCTACTATTGTAACATTGACAATAGTTGGTTTGCATGATAGAATTAGATCATGAATCAATCTAAATAGATTTAGATATGCAGCAATCCCGGTTATAGTTAAAGTTACTAACAGTCGAGTTAGGGATTGACCGGGAAATCTTATACATGCTTAGGAGGTATCATGCATGTTCAATCATAATCATTGGGTGGTCAAATTAGTGACAAAAGTGGCCGGCGTTTTTGCAGTGGCTTTAGTAGGGATGGCAGGTCTCAATTTTGGTTGTACTGGGCTCTTTGTGTGGTTATTCGGTAACCCACAAACTCCGCCGCGCCCATCTACTCAAGTCCGCTTACAAAGACTTGATGAGACTTTAAAGTTCAACAAAACTCTCTTGGCCGACAAAGAGAGGGCTTTTTTCATTTTTCACAAGAATGAATCGGATTGGCCTTTTGGGAAATGGGAAACTGCATTCCAAAAAATGGTCCACTCCAAAAAGGGAGGCGTAGCATCTTAGACGAAACCATAAAGACTCATCAGAGTGTGATCAAATCAAAAGAGATTCCCCGCTTATACTTCAAGATTTCCCTTTTGGAAAGTGCAAAAGTGAAGCTCCAAGCTACAAGTGGAAGAGACGGATAACCGCACGCCGCCTCCTCCTAGTCCTGGGGTCTCTAGTTCGAGCACCTTGCGGCTCCCCGAGGACAGGGGGCCTTCCGGTTTAGGAACTCGCCGGCTCATTGCTTGTGCCGAGAGACCAAGCCAAATCCAGCGATGTGGGGCAGCATAAGTAAGATCCTCTAATCAATTTCAGCAGAATTTTATAGATCTATGAAAGGGGGCTGTCCTATCCTATGTGAGTATTGTATCATTTTTTCTTTCTTATTCCCCCTTTTCTTAGCTTTTGAACTTACCTAGATACTAAAGAATCTAGGTAGATTCTCTAGGTAAGGGGCATGGTTTGATTCCGTTTTGGTGGTTGCAACCTTCCTATTTTCATAGTGACAATAGTAGATTTGCGTGATATGATTCTATCATGGATAAAAAAATCTATTTATCCATGATCCGAAACGGAAAGAGGTCTCTCTCTCATTTTGAAATTGTGGAATTCACCGGGGTATACTAGTTGAACCCTGAATAGTGAATGCCCGCCATTACAAACCCAACCAACAATTCTATATATATAATAGAAATATTATGCGATTGAGGAAACGGAAGTATTTAGAGGAAATTCTCAGGACTGTCTTATTCTATTCTATAGATTCTATCTATTTCCATCCTAAAGTTTCCATTGTAAAAGTAAAAAAAAAAAACCACAGGAGGTGATTGATTTTCATGTTCAATTTGTTTCGACTAGCGACTCTACGTTTAATGAGACGATGGGTAGTCGGACTTGTACAAGGCTGCTTGGGAATCTATGGGATTTTCACCAAGGTTCGCTTTTGGTTACGCTTGTTGATTTCCCAAGCTCAAGCTCTGGTTGACAACAAGGCGCGATCTTTAATGTCGATATTCGGGTCCTTGAATGCTCTTATTGGGGTTTTTGTTTTGGGGGGGCGTTGTTTTTTTTCCCCGAAACCGAAGCCTCCGGAGCCTCCAGCAAATCCCATTCCTCCGGCTTCGGAAATGCAAGAGCTTCGAATCCCTCCGCAGGAACAGTCAAATTCCCGGGGTTCAATCACCCTGCGGCTCCACAAGGAAGCCCAAAAAGGCGCGTCTTCAGGTCGGCTCACTGTGCCAGGAGAAGGAGAATCCAGCGCTGCGGGGCAGGACGAGAGCTCCCCGGAGACCCCGGACGAGCTCTGAGCTATAGTGGAACTAAGTATTTAGGGGGAATTCGAAAACCTCTCTTACGATATAGATTCGACTGAGGGTTCGGATAGAAAGGTACCAATCAGTAGGAATTCTTCTTTCTTCGGATATTGTATGTTGTAAAAAAGGTTCCCCTAAAAAAAAAAAGAACCTATCCCATTTTTTACCTAGGAATATTCTATGCGAGGCACGCGTATCTCTATTGTATGTTATCAAGGAAGTATCATCTAGGGAATAAATAGAATAAAATAAAAAGAATAATCCGAACAATACATGTCTTTCACATCCAACTCTAAACAATGAGCAACCTCTTCATTTTTGAATGGCGGTTCCAAAGAAACGTACTTCTCTGTCAAAAAAGCGTATTCGTAAAAATATTTGGAAAAGAAAGGGGTATTGGGCAGCGAGAAAAGCATTTTCATTAGCGAAATCTCTTTCTACCGGGAATGCGAAAAGTTTTTTGTACGACAAAAAAAAAATAAAAAAAAAACCCAAGTCTGGTTTTGGAAGAATCTGAATCAATATGACTCCCTGAATTGTATTGTCATTTCTAAAATGAAGGATTCCCATTAACTCATATTTTTCTTTTCAACGGATCAATACGAGACGGGACTGGTTATTGCGGTATGCAGAATAAGAAGTCCTCTGCTTACTGTATTCTCCATTTTTTGACGAAGTAGTGAAGGACAAGATACAAAGGTTTAGCTTTCTTTTGAGTCGGTTTTTCGAATTTGTGAGATGGGGGTTGTCATTTTCCTCATCGATTCACTTTTCATAATACACTAACTAAAAGAAAAGTCTTCTTTTTCCTTTAGGAAGGATTTTTTTGGATTATGTATTCCTAATATGTAGTCCAAATAAGGGTCCTATATTTGGGCTGTGGAATTCATCAAGATCTATATCTATATATAGATCTTGAGAGCTTTCTTTTCTTTAGAAATATAGAATCTTTTTTTTTTTGAAGTACGCTAAAATTCCGAGAAAGATTGAAACCTTTTAGTTCTATGCCTGGATAGAGGACAGAACTATCTAGTTCCAACTGCTGCATTTCCATTCCAGGCGAAGTGAAACCAATGGAAAGCTCTTTGTGAAAGTGAAACCTAACACCCTACGATCCCACAATACTAATGATTGTTGAACGTTCAATTAGTCATTTTAACGAGTGTTTTTTCATTGATTGTCAGATTCCCTAAAAAAGATTTGATTGAATTGACTCCTTAGAATCTCGACGATTGAATAGGGATGGGCTATTATGTTTTCGAGTAAGCCGCTATGGTGAAATCGGTAGACACGCTGCTCTTAGGAAGCAGTGCTAGAGCATCTCGGTTCGAGTCCGAGTAGCGGCATCTTCGAAAAGAGATACAATAAATCCTATAATGAATAATGAATGGAATTCCGTATTTCCATTCTAGTCTTGAAGGATCCCCCTTTTCTTTTTTATTTTAGGATTTGTTTATGATATTCTCGACTTTACAACATATATTCACTCACATTTCTTTTTCGATCGTTTCAATTGTAATTAGTATTTATTTACTAACCTTATTATTAGTCTACGAAACGCTAGGACTCTATAATTCGTCAGAAAAAGGCATGATAGCTACCTTTTTCTGTATAACAGGATTGTTAGTTACTCGTTGGATTTCTTCGGGACATTTCCCCTTAAGTGATTTATATGAATCAGTAATGTTTCTTTCGTGGGGTTTTTCCATTATTCATATGGTTCCACATTTTAGGAACCAAAAAACCCATTTAAGCGCAATAACCGCGCCAAGTACTATTTTGACTCAAGGCTTTGTTACTTCCGGTCTTTTCGCAGAAATGCATCAATCCACAATATTAGTACCTGCTCTCCAATCTCAGTGGTTAATGATGCACGTAAGTATGATGGTATTGAGCTATGCAGCTCTTTTATGCGGCTCGTTATTCTCAGTAGCGCTTCTAGTCATTACATTTCGAACACGCATAGATATTTTTGGCAAAAGAAATCATTTATTAACAGGGTCATTTGGTTTTGATGAAATCCAATACACAAATGAAAGAGGCAGTGTTTTACGAAACACTTTTTTTCTTTCATTTAGAAATTATCACATGTATCAGTTGATTCAGCAATTGGATCGTTGGAGTTATCGTGTCATTAGTCTAGGGTTTCTCTTTTTAACCATAGGTATTCTTTCGGGCGCGGTATGGGCGAATGAGGCATGGGGGTCATATTGGAATTGGGATCCCAAGGAAACTTGGGCATTTATTACTTGGACCCTATTTGCAATTTATTTACATATGAGAACAAATCAAAATGTACAAGGCACGAATTCCGCAATTGTGGCTTCTCTTGGATTTCTTATAATTTGGATATGTTATTTTGGGGTCAATCTATTAGGAATAGGATTACATAGTTATGGCTCATTCACAGTAACATCGAATTGAAGAAGTGACCCAATCTAGAGGAACATAGTCTGAAGTTTGTGTGAGTTTTTGAGAACCATTTGAATCCAGTAGTGATTCAAATGGTTCTCAAAAACTACAAACGTATCTGATTCGAATGGACTTCATTTTCTTTTTCCTTAAGATAAGGAAAAAGAAGACTTATTTTTTTTTCATTGTCCAGCGAATGGTTTTCGAAATCATAGCATTATTTTCTATCTTATTCATGAAAACTATCTTATCTATAAAAGTAATTAGATAGGATAGCTTCTACCTTGTCAACGGATAGTGAGAGAAGGAAATCCGGATAAATACCAATCCCTATTACAGGTAGAAAGATACAGATCGAAACAAAAAGTTCTCGTGGTCCAGAATCCAAAAAAGAAGAGTTTGGGGCGGGAAATTGCTTGTATCCATAGAACATCTGGCGTGACATAGATAATGAATAAATAGGAGTTACTATCATTCCAATTGCCATTCCAAAAGTCATGAGTATTTTTGGCATTAAAAGAGATTTTGGACTGGTAATTATTCCAAAAAAGACTACCAATTCGGCAACAAAACCACTCATTCCCGGCAATGCAAGAGAAGCCATCGAGAAGCTACTGAACATTGTAAATATTTTAGGCATTGAGATAGCTATTCCGCCTATTTCGTCGAGATAAACAAGACGTATTCTATCGTAACTCGTTCCTGCCAAGAAAAAAAGCGCACCACCAATAAATCCGTGAGAAATGATTTGTAAAATGGCTCCATTTAGTCCTGTATCGGTTATAGAACCAATTCCTAGAATTGTAAAACCCATATGAGATACAGAAGAATAGGCTATTCTCTTTTTTAAATTGCGTTGGCCAGGAGATGTTGAAGCTGCATAGATTATTTGAACTGTACCTAGTATCATCAACCAGGGGGAAAATATAGAATGAGCGTGGGGTAAGAATTCCATATTGATCCGAACCAATCCATACGCTCCCATTTTTAATAAGATTCCGGCTAGAAGCATACACGTACTGTAATGTGCCTCCCCATGGGTATCTGGTAACCATGTATGTAAGGGTATAATCGGTGATTTGACAGCATAAGTAATAAGAAATCCACAATAGAATAGTATTTCCAATGCCACCGGATACGATTGATTCGCTGAGGTTTCAAAATGTAAGGTTGCTTCGTTGGAACCATAGAAACCCATGCCCAGAACTCCCATTAATAGAAAAACAGAACCCCCCGCAGTGTACAAAAGAAACTTTGTAGCTGAGTACAAACGTTTCTTTCCTCCCCACATGGATAGAAGTAGGTAAACAGGAATTAATTCTAACTCCCACATGATAAAAAAAAGTAAAAGATCTCGAGAAGAAAATGATCCTATTTGGCCGCTGTACATTGCTAACATCAGGAAATGGAACAATCGTGAATCCCGAGTCACTGGCCGAGCCGCTAAAGTCGCTAAAGTAGTGATGAATCCCGTCAGGAAAACGGGTCCTATGGAAATTCCATCGATTCCGAGTCTCCAGTGAAAATCCAAAAAATGGATCCATCTAAAATCCTGTTCTAATTGGATTAAGGGATCGTCAAATTGGAAATGATAACAGAATGCATAGGTCGTTAGAAGTAGGTCTATTGTGCATATAGAGAGAGTATACCACCTAATCATCTTATTTCCCCTATGAGGAAAAAAGAAAATGGAAGAACCCGCGGATATCGGCAAAATCACAATTATTGTTAACCAAGGAAAAGAATTCGTGGTAAAGACAAGATACACTTTGACCAAAAAACCCGTGCTCGAAATAATCTTTTTGATCGAGTACGGGTTTTTGTCGGTAAGGAGAAAAAAAATGGGTTCAAGTAGAGTTTTCTAGAACGTATCAATAAGCTAGCCCCATGCTTCGCGTTGTCTCATGCCATAAATAAACCCGGACACTCAAGAAATCTGTTGGACAAGCGGATTCACACCTCTTACAACCTACACAGTCTTCTGTTCTTGGGGCAGAAGCAATTTGCTTAGCTTTACATCCGTCCCAAGGTATCATTTCTAATACATCTGTGGGGCAGGCTCGCACACATTGAGTACACCCTATACATGTATCATAAATCTTTACTGAATGTGACATGGTATCTATCCACTTTTTGAACGTCATAAATTTTCGATCTAGTAAAATCATAAAGGAATCATATATGGTAGACACCAGACGAATCGAGGGTTTACCAGAATCGATTTCGAATCAATCTATTTCTGGATCTGCTCATGATAGCGGTCCAAGATACTTTGATTTATTACGTTTTAGCAAACATGGGCTTTGTTTCTATCGTACATACCAATTTGAATTGGTGAATATTCTATTCAGTATTTCGATGATTACCGCTATTTATTCAGCAAGTTCGATTGATTGATACGAGTGGATTTTCTGTTACGATGAATTGACGAAACAATAGCTGGTCCAATAGCGGCTTCAGCGCCTGCAATAGCTATCACAAAAATCGCGAAAATGTCTCCTTTTAATTGGCGACTATCAAAGAAATCAGAAAATGTTACGAAATTCAAATTAACCGCATTCAGTATAAGCTCAAGACACATAAGTGCTCGAACCATATTTCGACTTGTGATCAATCCATAAATACCGATAGAAAATAAAAAGGCACTCAAAACAAGTTCATGTTCAAGCATCATTGACCAACCCCTCATCAATCTGGATTTATTTGCTTTCAATAGGAACAAAAATGCCACCTTAATCCATTTTATTGACTCGAATCTCACAAGTCCAGAACAAAGGAAGGTATTGGTACTAGAATAGATTGAACGAAAACTTTTATACATGAAAAATAGAAAAATGGAATTGAAGTGAAGGAAAATGGGTGTGATAAGAAGGAAGTCTTTTGAGAGGACAGAACTCTTTCATTCGAAGTCGTTCTTTTTATTACTGACGGGCCATAACAATTGCACCTATTAAGGCAACTAAAAGAATTATAGAAATGAGTTCAAAGGGAAGAAAAAAATCGGTTGATAAATGAGTCCCAATTTGTTGACCATTATTTACAAAATCCTGCTCTAAAATCTGGTTTGATCTTGTAGTCCAAATAATACCGTACCATGAAGTATCTGGGACAGTAGTAATTAGCGAAACAAAAAGACTTGTACAAACTAGGGAAGTGACTCCTTCTCCAACGGTCCAAAGACCGAAATCCTTGTAATATTCTGAGTCATTCATGAACATCACAGCGAATACGATTAACACATTTATGGCCCCCACGTAAATAAGGAGCTGTGCAGCAGCTACAAAATGGGAATTCGATGGAATATGGAATAGGGATATACAAACCAGAACTAACCCCAAGGAAAAGGCAGAAAAAATTGGATTGGTAAGTAATACCACTCCCAGACCTCCTAATAGAAGAACCGATCCCAAAAATACTAAAAGAAAATCATGTATTGGTCCAGTGAAATCCATTCTATGTCAAATAATAGAGAAATAAGCTTAAATGGTTCATGATCTTTTTGACCAGACCGGGAAAAAATAGGTTACCCGACTCTTTTTAGGATACGCTCTGAATGGAATCCAATCCTAGATTGGGGGTTGATATAGAAATTCTCTAGATATATAAGAAATATTATTCATTTAGAGAGATGTAGATTTCGAAAAAATCACGGATACGGATAATGTATTTGTGCAAGACATGATTCTGAGCAATGAATCTGAAATCGCTGTTAGTTTTAGTTACTTATTTGCCGAGCAAAATGGAAGATTTGCTCCTTTAGTATTTCGTAATAGTAATCGGAAATTGGAGTAATTGGTAATCGAATCAAGCGGTTTACACATTTTTTATTTGATTTGAGTCGAAGTCATAATGGTTCGAATTAAGGAATCTCCAATTACTGACATTGGTAACCGACCCAAGGCAATTTGATTATAATTCAATTCGTGACGATTATAAGTAGAAAGTTCATATTCCTCAGTCATTGATAAACAATTTGTTGGACAATACTCGACACAATTCCCACAAAATATACATATTCCAAAATCAATACTATAATTAAGTAATCGTTTCTTTCGAATTTCGGGTTCCAATCTCCAATCAACAGTGGGTAGATCTATAGGACATACACGAACACATACTTCACAAGCAATGCATTTATCAAATTCAAAGTGGATTCGACCGCGAAAACGCTCTGATGGAATCCATTTTTGATAGGGATATTGAATAGTTACAGGTAAACGACTCGTATGAGATAAGGTAATTATGAAACTTTGGCCGATATACCTTGCAGCTCTTACGGCTTGGTGACCATAATTCATGAACCCAGTTATCATAGGAAGCATATCATAAATCTCTATGAATAATTGAAATTTTCTTTCTCTTGTTTAAGAAAACTTAGGAATCGAAAATACAATGAATGTCTTATGTCTTTACAGTGAAAGGAGTTGGGAAGAAGTTGTCAATAATAGATTCCCGAGAGAAATAGGTAAAAGAAATTTCCACCCAAGATTTAATAGTTGGTCCATTCTCATCCTAGGCAAAGTCCATCTTGTTGTGATAGAAATGAACAGGAACAAATAAGCTTTTGCTAATGTAATCAAAATACCAATTGTTGTTCCAAAGACTCCACTCAGTTCATTTATTCCGAAAAAATGAGGAATGAATAGGAACGGGATAGAGAGATTCCAACCGCCCAAGTAAAGAACTGTTACAAATAATGAAGAGACTAGTAGATTTAAATAGGAAGCAACGTAAAATAAACCAAATTTGATACCCGAATATTCGGTTTGATAACCTGCTACTAATTCTTCCTCCGCTTCTGGTAAATCAAAAGGTAATCTTTCACATTCGGCTAGGGAAGAAATGAGAAAAACCGTAAATCCTATAGGTTGACGCCACAGATTCCAACCCCAAAAACCATATTTGGACTGTGCCTCCACTATTTCAACTGTACTTGAACTGTTAGATAATCATAGTCGATGATAACATCACTGCTGCCATCGCTATTGCAGAACCGTACATGAGACTTTCACCTCATACGGCTCCTCGGTGGTCGTCATAAAAAAATCTAAGGACGGGCTCGTTAGTATCTCGATATATTAGTTGAGTAGATAGAGTAAAGATGGATCGAAGAGTCCCACATTATACCAATCCAATTCTGTCTGCTATAATAAAATAACAAAAAAGTGCTTCTGAATTGATCTCACCCTTTCGATTTCGAATGTATATTTCTAATTTCAAAAAATGTGTAATTTCGCTTCGTTCAGTAATAACTGAATCCTTCAATAAAAAGAAAATACTCATTGTATCAATTTCGACCCTTTTTCGATTACGAAAAAAGATTAGGCATTCCATTAGTTCATGAATCATGATACTAATTCTCTCGGTATGAATAGAGATCAAATAGTTCGTATTTTTCTTTTCTATTGCATATTTCTTTCGTTCCGGTTCTTCTTTCACATTTCATAGAAAAAGACAAGGAAGCTCTAAAAAAAGGTTACTTCGTTTCGGATAGCCATTTCTTTAACCAATGGGTAGGAGCATACTCAGGATCGGGATCCTGGGGAAGTACTGCTTGATCGTTTCTACTAACTTAAAGCCCCCACCCCAATTCCTTTTATGCGGAGAGACCCATTTAGGTAACTTAGATTATCTCCATTACGAATCCATTATGTACCTTAGTATTCCTAACCGCCCACTCATTTTTGCCCAACCCCCGTTATGACAGACAATAGTGAAAACTCCATAGAGTTGCTCTTTTCTAACCGCGTCAAACCATGATTGCTAATCAACAAATCTTGGGGTCATTTATTCTGCTTATGGATGCTTAACTCTCGCACATAGGGAATGAGACTTCATCTTTTTACTGCAAATTTATAAGCTGTTTTGTTTCACTCATAGAACTTATCTTATTGAGTTCATTATCCGGAATGATGAATCAAAAAATGAAGATATCTACTCAATCCATTTCACTCCTTTCTTTCCTAGAAATAAAAGAAATAGGTAACAGCTCATGTCCAAACGAATCGCACGTAGAGATATGGATAAAACACATGGAGTTAATGGTATTTCATAACTAATCGATTGAGCAGCAGCTCGTAGACCACCTAAAAAGGAATATTTATTATTCGAACCATATCCTGACATAAGAAGTCCAAAAGGAGCAAGACTTGAAATGGCAATCCATAAAAAAACACCTATACTGAGATCCGCTAGAACAAGCCGGTAGCTAAAAGGAATTACTGAATAACTTAGTAAAATGGATATAACTGCTAGGGACGGTCCGAGACTAAATAAACGAATATCTCCTCTAGATGGGAGAAGATCCTCTTTCAAAAGTAGTTTTGTCCCATCGGCTAGAGCTTGAAGAATTCCAAAAGGACCTGCATACTCTGGTCCCATACGTTGTTGTACTCCTGCAGATATTTTTCTTTCTAACCACACAATTATGAATATCCCTATTGTGATTCCAAATAGAGGAATAAAAATAGGTACAAGCAAGCGTGTGAGCCCATACACCTCTTTTAAGGATTCCAATCGAGAAAAAGAATTAATAGCCCGTACTTCCGTTGTATCAATTATCATTTCAACGATCAACTTCTCCCATAATGATATCTATACTCCCTAGTATCGTCATAATATCCGCCAATTTCATTCTTTTAACTAGCTGAGGAAGAATTTGCAAATTGAGAAAACCCGGTGGACGAATTTTCCATCTCCAGGGAAAAAGACTCTGATCCCCTATCAGAAAAATTCCTAATTCTCCCTTTGGAGCCTCCACTCTCATATAAAGCTCTTGTTTCAACAATTCAAAAGCTGGAGATGGTTTTTTACTAATGAATCGATATTCAAAATCATTCCACTCTGAATCCCTTTCTCTGCCAAAGCGCCGGACTTCTAAATTCTCATAGGGCCCCCCAGGAAGTCCTTCTAGAGCTTGTTGAATCATTTTTATGGATTCCATCATTTCACTGATTCGGACGAAATAACGGGCTAATGAATCCCCCTCTTTTTGCCATTGTACTTCCCAATCAAATTCATCATAACACTCATAATGATCAATTTGACGAAGATCCCATTGGAGTCCGGAAGCCCGTAGCATCGGCCCAGATAAACCCCAATTTATGGCTTCCTCCCCACTAACAATGCCCACTCCTTCAACTCGGCCCAAAAAAATAGGATTCTGCGTAATAAGCTTTTGATATTCAGCAATTCCTGTTAAAAAATACTCACAGAAATCCAAACATTTATCTACCCAACCATGAGGTAAATCAGCAGCGATTCCTCCGATACGAAAAAAATTATGCATCAGTCGCATACCTGTGGCAGCTTCGAATAGATCATATATCAATTCTCTCTCTCTGAAAATATAGAAGAAAGGCGTCTGCCCACCAATATCTGCCATAAAAGGGCCGAGCCATAACAGATGAGAAGCTATGCGACTCAATTCCAACATAATGACTCTGATATAGCTAGCTCTTTTAGGTACTTGAATATTTCCCAAACGTTCTGGGGCGTTTACTGTTATTGCCTCTGTAAACATAGTAGCTAAATAATCCCAACGTGTTACATAAGGTAGATATTGTATAATTGTTCGGTTTTCCGCAATTTTTTCCATCCCTCTGTGTAAATAACCCAATCTAGGTTCACAGTAAATAACATTTTCACCGTCGAGAGTAATGATGAGGCGAAGAACGCCATGCATTGATGGGTGGTGAGGACCCATATTGACTATCATGAGGTCTTTTTTTGTAGTCGGTACATTCATATGCGTTTTCCCCGATTCAGGATCAGTATTCTATGAATTGCTGAAAACGAAATAAAGTTCATCAAAATTCAAGCTCTGAAAAATCAAATAATGCTACAAGGGCTCTTCCAATTAACTTATCACTTAACTTAACGAGTTTTTAACTCCCGAATATCCAACTGATCTATTAATTCTTTATAACGTACTCTATTTTTATTTGACAAATACGTCAGCAACCGTTGACGTTTGCCCAGAGTTTTTTGTAGACCTCTCTGAGATAAATAATCTTTTTTGTGTAATTTTAAATGTGAAGTTACTTTCTTTAGTTTATTGGTGAAACTGAATACTTGAAATTCAACAGACCCCGTGTTTTCTTCTTGCGAAATAACTGAAATAAATGTACTTTTTACCATAAAAAGAGTACTTCTCCCTCCCCTATTTATTTGATTTGAAGTTTCTACAGATATGGTATGGATTTGACCAATCAATAAAAATAATGACATTCATTTTCATTTGGGATACAATACAGCCTAATGTTGATTGAATTAATAATCAATCCAAATACTATCAGTATCAGGATTTGCGAAAGAAGCGCCAAAGCCGCATGGCGCCCCAGCCGAATGTAAAACAGGCCAAGATCACTTGTATAATCTCGAACCCGTAAAAAAGCAACTGTCTCCATTTATGCCTATCTGGCTTTTTCTCAGTCATTGCGTACTCCCATATTTATTTGATTTGAAGTTTCTACCGATATAGTATGGATTTGACCAATCAATAAAAATAATGACATTCATTTTTATTTACCTTATAAAAGGGTAAANNNCAAGTGCAGGTCTTGAAAGAAATCGATGAGATTTGCTTCCATCGGATCGAGAGAATCTTTTGAAGATGAATAGATGATAATGAATAGATGAGAACGAAGTCATTGCCGGAACTATTAGGCCCACTAAGGGCACAAAAAGAGAGGGTAGAAAGTTGTCATAGAAGGAATACCTCGAGTTCAAATTTTAAGATAAGAAAGATATCTTATAAGAAATATATCATCAACGAATTCTCAAGCGTGGATACATCTGTATCCTTAACATACTGAAACGGCTACCATTACTAGTATCAAACCAATAGCGATTCATACAAGCTAAATCTTCTAATCGGTAATTCGGCCAAAGAAACAATTTCAATTTAATGAATTGAGTTGTCTCTATATCAAGATGCTTGCTATTAGTGAAGAGTGGACTACAATTCCTTACGTTGTTCTCGTTGCAAAATACTTTATTTTTACCCACAACATCTGGATTTCCCTTCCCGGAATTTAAACAACTTCGAATTCGCAATTCTCTACGACGTCTAGGAGATGAAATGTTTTCAGGAACAAGCAAATCAGAACGATTTTCATCTATATTCCCAACCATCTTTTTCTGTTTTGTTTTTATAATGAATTCAGAAAAATCATTCCTATCAACATTTTGTTTTTTTTGGCATTTTCGATTCGTTTTTCTATTAATAGTAATTGGATGTTTATTCTTATAGATCAGTGAAATAGCTATGGTTTGATACATAATTACTGGCCCATTCCATTTTCTAGGTCTACGAACTAGTTTGATTAGTATTTCTCCACTGTTTAGCGCTTTAGGAAATCGAATTGGAGATTCAGGTTCACTATCCAGAGTAGGCTTAAGTTCACTTTCTAGAGTAGGTTTAAGTTCACTTTCCAGAGTAGGTTTAAGTTCACTTTCCAGAGTAAGTTCAGGTTCACTTTCCAGAGTAAGTTCAGATTCACTTTCCAGAGTAAGTTCAGATTCACTTTCCAGAGTAAGTTTAGGTGTATGATACTTTAGAATCGACAGAGGCATTTCTTTTCTTCGAAAAAAGGATATAGCCAGTTCCCTTGGATCTCTCATCCGAAGCAAGAAACTAGATATATTGATACCATTTATGAAATTTTCCTCAAAAAGATTGGTCCATGTCAACTGAAAACCGACGTAATTTTTCTTTTTCAGGAAGATGTCTAGGTCGGTTGGCGGTTTCCACTTCTTCTTCCCTTTCTTTTTCTTCTTTTTATCTTTTTCAATGTCTGATGCGCCAGACTCTTGTTTAACATCTTGTTGTTGATTTGGTTGATTTGATTTCGGCTTCTCTTGGTTTGGTTGATTTGATTTAGGCTTCCCTTGGTTTGGTCGATTTAATCTAGGATTTTCTTGGCCAGGCGGTTTTTTTTCTTCTTGATTTTGATTCTCTAATTCAAGATCCTTTTTTTCTTTTTCGTTGGCATTTTTTTTTTCACGACTATCACGGATGTTTTGATTGTTATTAAACTCGAAAAAAAGTAATTTGATTGGTATGATCCACGGGTTCATCCCATATTTTTCATAAATAGATTTCTTACTGCGCTGAGTTTGAGTTAGTCTTGCTTTATTCATTCCCATCCAGTCAAAAGGATGGTTTATTTTTTTATTTTTGTTTTGGGATTCATTTTTGTTTTGGGATTCATTTTTGTTTTGGGATTCATTTTTGTTTTGGGATTCATTTTTGTTTTGGGATTCATTTTTGTTTTGGGATGAGTTGAATTGTTTATGAATCGCGTAATAAAAAAGATCTTTTTTATCAATTGTATTAATTATTGGAGAATAATGAGTCGCAATCTTAGTTTTTTTATTGATCCAGGTCTCAATATGTCTCGTCTTTCTAAAACAGATGATTTGCCAATCCAAATATTTTCTATCCGAATTTTTTCTACTATATCTCCGGATAGAAAAAAAATCAGGTTTATACGTGATGTACTTCGAGGGAATCCCTTGACCTTCGTTTCCTTGGAACGGCAATCTATAAATAGAAAAATCCTTTCCTTTTCCATAATTAAGATATTTATGTGATAAAAGATCATATTTGTAATGTTTTTGAAATTTCTCTGTTTTTGTTTTAACCGATAATGAAGCTGCTTTTTCTTTTTGTTTCTCAAAAAGAATTAATTGATTTTTTTCATTTTTTTCATATGAATCCAAACTTGGTACGTCTAGATTTTGAACCTTACGACTTTGATTGATCCGATTTCGCCACTTTTGTGACATAAATTTAGACAATCTAGTCTGAGAGAAATCATATTGATAGCGGCCGCTTAACCAGTTTTTCCATTCAGTCAGTTCTGCATTTCCATGTTCTTTATGCCTTGATTCGAAATGGAATATTCCTTGTGTTCCAAAAAAATTCTTTATTCGTTCTTTAAGAAAAAGAGATGTTCGGGAATATTGAAGGACAAATTTCAAGGGATACTTGTAAATCCCTGGTCTTTGTGATAATTTGTAAAATACATATGCTTGTGACAAGGAAACTATCTCACCAAAAGTCTTTGAATTTTGATTACCAATATTATCAAACTTCTTTTTTATAGTCGAAATCCAATGAATTGGATTTTCATCAATTCCTTCGTGATTTGTTTGCTTAAAGTAACTGTATGTATTTTGCTTAAAGTAACTGTATGTATCAAGAATTCTTTTTTTTAATTGAAGTAATGCAAGACACATTTCTACAATATGGTTCGAAATACGAATGAGAATTTGAGAGAAAATACTTTCAATGAAAAATACCAAAAAAACGCGCCCTTTCCTTATTAATCGCACATTTCTTCTTTTTACTATTTGCCAAAGGTTTTTTGAGGAGTCTAATCTTTTCTCAGCAAAACTCGCCTCGCTAGGACTAATATTTCTATCGGGTATTAATAATTTGGTTTTCTTGTCGTTTGTTATTTTTTCAATTTGATTTCTTATTGTACTTGTCCTATCGGACAGATCCTTTATTTTTTTTTCTATAAGTGAAGATTTTGTCCAATCCATAGATTGAATTCGACTAGCCGATTCATCCAAAATCTGATTCCTTATTATCAAATTTTGATCATTTTGAGTTTCACTCAATTCATACCCTTCCCTCACTCCAAATTTTGTATTTAGATTTCCTTTTTCAAGTTGTTTGATTTTGATAAACGGATCTAGAATCCATTTTGCCTTTTTTTTTAACAATTGAAAACTTTTTTTTTTTGCTTCTCTAATTCGTTTTTTAAATTCTTTATAAATAGGTTCAAGAGGATGAGGTTCGTCTCGGGGAGCACCAAAAGGCCGTTCCGTTTCCATTCCCCAGGTTGTTAAAAAAGAAGATTTTGCTTTTTTTCTTTTCTTTTGCATTGGATCTTTCCGTTTCTGATGGGGTTGTAGTTGAAAACTATACCGAAGACGGAAAGGTAAGACGATTTTTATCTGCATACCGTCTGTTAACCAATTTAGCGGAAATTCTGTTTCGGATATTGGAACGCCATTGTGAGTACAGTTAACATGAATTTCTCTGCCCCGCGCCTTCCAATCTTCGTCCCAATCTTTGTACCACTCGGGGAATTTTTGGGGGAATTGAAATGGAAATAAGAAAATAAGGCTCAAGTTTTTGGCTATAATCAATGAGGGTAATACAATATTTTTTCTAAGAATTGAGTGGGCTAGTAACAAATAACCCCTTATTGCGTGCGCATACGGAGTACTATCCCACAGTTCTGCTATTTCTAGTCGCTCCTCCTCCGCGTTCTCCCTTTTTTCTGCTTCGGCCTCCGCCTTGTCCTCCCTTTCTTGTGCCCCGTCCCCCCGTTCTTGTGCCTTGTCCTCTCCTTCTTGTGACTCGTCTTCCTCGTAATCCCAAGTTTTCACTTCTGCGCCTTTTCCTATCCAATTCCTAAAGATCCTAAAGATTGGATTCATAATTTTCAGTATTGGGGAGAAAATTGTGTCTATTCTGTCCAAAAAAAGCCGGGAATGCAGATTTGTTTGAAATAGTTTCCAAGTAACGGTTTTACGTCTTTGAGCGCGTACGGATCCTTTGATTAACTCTCGATTAAAATCCGATTGTTTCGAATAACGTATTAAAATATCCACAGTATCATCATCCTCCTCATCATACTCCTCCGCCTTCCCCCGCTTCGTATAATAGTCCTTCCAATCCAAAATGAATACAGGTTTGAAGATTCTTGAAATAATTTGAGACCAGTCTGGGTCTACTTCGTCCACTTCCTCCGAATCGTCAAGCAATTGGTATTTCCATCGAGGAACCGTTTTCCCAATTTCTTTTAGGTCAAGTCCCTCCTTTGTGTTTTTTTGAATTGTTTGATCCTTTGGTTCAGTTGTACTTGTACCGAAGAAATATTGCACTTGATTTTCCGAATCCATTTTTCCTTGGTCTGAGAATACTGATTGTGCCTCAAATGTATCTAGTTTTTGTTCAAATTCTTGGTAATCAGGGAAAAGGCTACCATGAAACTTGTTTATCCACACTTTTTCGTTGGAATCCCCCGCAGGGGTAATTAAAGAATTATTTTCCTTCTTCTTTTCCTTCTCATTTTCCTTCTTCTTTTCCTTCTCATTTTCCTTCTTCTTTTCCTTCTCATTTTCCTTCTTCTTTTCCTTCTCATTTTCCTTCTTAACGCTTGGGGGTAATTTGGGGATTGTTCCGCGAAAGGGCCCATTCAAAAAAGAATCGTATCTTTTAGGCAAGCAGTCTTGTGCAGTCTCATCATTACATAATCGAGTCCTTTTTTCGAGTCCATCCAGATCAAGAGACCCCCTTTCTAGAGCGTCAATTCGATGGAAAAGTTCGTTGCTCAGGCTATTTCTTTTTTGTTCATTGGTATAAATCCAATGATTATACAATTCATCAGAGGGGAGTTTTTCTGGTGTATACAAAAACCCCTTTCTTTCTATCATTTCAAAAAAGGTTGACAAACTTGGTGGATATGAAAAAGAGATTCTTTGTTTTCCATCACTTCGGCATGTATAAAAAAAATAGTCTGACATTTCAGTTCTTAGAGCCTTTTGAAATCCATCCGTTTTTATATATCGCAATGGTCGATTCCATCGGTTATAGTCGAAAATAAAAGTCACAAGAGGCATTTCTATTTCTGAACCGAAGAAGTCTTTCTTTTCTTTCAGTTTTTCATCTAGGTTGTTCGAATCTTCCGAAAAAGGGGAAAGGTCTGCCTCGGCGGATCCTTCTTGCCCCTGTTTGGAAGTTGTGTCTATTTCTACATCTGTTTCGTCTGCACTTTGGCCCCTTTCTACCGTTGCCGAGGTTTTTTTTTCTTTCTTTTTCTTATCCGCAGTCCTAATAGGTGACGGAATTCTGCCTAAATAGTAGACACAGGAGAGAAATAATAGAATGGTAAAGATTCGCTCCAGAGAATTTCGAAAGTCTGCCGCACGGTACCTATTCAATCTAATAGAACGATTTTGCCGTATCCAGAATAATACCAACTCAAACCCTTTCATGCACAAAATGTGACCAAGGAACCAACCAACAAAACTACTTGTTAAAAATAACATCTTGTTGTTGCATCGAAACATATAAATACTGATTACTCGGGGTAAGGTCGAACTCGGCAAAACGAAATGGTTGAATAGTGGAAAAATGATATTAGTAAGGAATACATATTGAGTGTATAAATTACGCATTGCATTTCTGGTGGTCGCTACCGAATCAAAAAAGTCTTTGTCATTGCGCCAAAAGAAATAAACCAAAAGATAGAGTAGACTTAGTATAGTTAGTGTATGAGGTGTACCCAATGCTAGATGGAGAGGTGCATAATAGATCGATATGAACATGATGAGCTGCCCCATCAGAAAACCAGTTGTTGCGGATACATCCTTCTCGCTTCCTTCTTCCATAACCCGAGCTCGGAGAAGCAAGAGATATGAGGGCCCTATGGTCCCTGCGGTCAGAAATCCATAAAAGAGTCCGGCCACAACGACTGAATTGCTTATCTGCATACATAAACGGACTAGAGTAGCTAGTCGAAACAAGTTGAACATGAAAATCAATCACCTCCTGTGGTTTTCTTTTTTACTTTTACAATGGAAACTTTTTTACTTTTAGTATGGAAATAGATAGAATAGAATATAGAATAAGACAGTCCTGAGAATTTCCTCTAAATACTTCCGTTTCCTCAATCACATAATATTTATGTTATATATAGATATTATCTACTAAAAATGCATTTGATGTAATATTTTCTCTTTCTTGTCCTCTCTTCCACTTTCATTTACTTTCATTAGTGAAATTCCATCTGTGACCCTGTGACCAAAATTTTGTCACATAGCTAGAATAGGGGAGCCGAAGAAAAGAAAATAAGGAAGGCGAAAAAAAAAGAACTTGGGGATGTAAACTCCAACGAATCAACCAAATGCAAAATGGAATTAACCCCCTCACGAACCTAATAAATAAAGCCGGTAACGATGTGAAAATGAAAAAACAAAAATAAATTTCGATAAGTATTTCTGCCTAGAGTCTAGATCTAGATTATTTAGATATCTAGAATATTTAGATTCTAGATTCGAGAAATGTAAATTTTGAAAAAAATCATGGATAATGTATTTCGACAAGATATGATTCTGAGCAATGAATATGAAATCCGCTATGAGTTTTATTAGTTACTGAAAAACTAATCAAAAAAAGGTCGTAGAAATGGTATTAAAAGAAATGGAATCATAGATAACCTACATAATATAATTCATATTCTAGCAACTGTGGAAAAAAGTAGTATTCGTATTGAAGGTTTTCATTCAAAATCAAAATAACACGAAAGACAAGAAAAGACATGGCACGCGTAGAGTCTATTTGACTTTCTCAATCTGAAGTAGCTGAAATTTCTTTTAAAATTAAAAAAAGGTCTTTACTGACCCAAAATAGAAAAATTGCTGCAGAGTCTTAGAAATACTTATCGAAATTTATTTTTGTTTTTTCATTTTCACATCGTTACCGGCTTTATTTATTAGGTTCGTGAGGGGGTTAATTCCATTTTGCATTTGGTTGATTCGTTGGAGTTTACATCCCCAAGTTCTTTTTTTTTCGCCTTCCTTATTTTCTTTTCTTCGGCTCCCCTATTCTAGCTATGTGACAAAATTTTGGTCACAGGGTCACAGATGGAATTTCACTAATGAAAGTAAATGAAAGTGGAAGAGAGGACAAGAAAGAGAAAATATTACATCAAATGCATTTTTAGTAGATAATATCTATATATAACATAAATATTATGTGATTGAGGAAACGGAAGTATTTAGAGGAAATTCTCAGGACTGTCTTATTCTATATTCTATTCTATCTATTTCCATACTAAAAGTAAAAAAGTTTCCATTGTAAAAGTAAAAAAGAAAACCACAGGAGGTGATTGATTTTCATGTTCAACTTGTTTCGACTAGCTACTCTAGTCCGTTTATGTATGCAGATAAGCAATTCAGTCGTTGTGGCCGGACTCTTTTATGGATTTCTGACCGCAGGGACCATAGGGCCCTCATATCTCTTGCTTCTCCGAGCTCGGGTTATGGAAGAAGGAAGCGAGAAGGATGTATCCGCAACAACTGGTTTTCTGATGGGGCAGCTCATCATGTTCATATCGATCTATTATGCACCTCTCCATCTAGCATTGGGTACACCTCATACACTAACTATACTAAGTCTACTCTATCTTTTGGTTTATTTCTTTTGGCGCAATGACAAAGACTTTTTTGATTCGGTAGCGACCACCAGAAATGCAATGCGTAATTTATACACTCAATATGTATTCCTTACTAATATCATTTTTCCACTATTCAACCATTTCGTTTTGCCGAGTTCGACCTTACCCCGAGTAATCAGTATTTATATGTTTCGATGCAACAACAAGATGTTATTTTTAACAAGTAGTTTTGTTGGTTGGTTCCTTGGTCACATTTTGTGCATGAAAGGGTTTGAGTTGGTATTATTCTGGATACGGCAAAATCGTTCTATTAGATTGAATAGGTACCGTGCGGCAGACTTTCGAAATTCTCTGGAGCGAATCTTTACCATTCTATTATTTCTCTCCTGTGTCTACTATTTAGGCAGAATTCCGTCACCTATTAGGACTGCGGATAAGAAAAAGAAAGAAAAAAAAACCTCGGCAACGGTAGAAAGGGGCCAAAGTGCAGACGAAACAGATGTAGAAATAGACACAACTTCCAAACAGGGGCAAGAAGGATCCGCCGAGGCAGACCTTTCCCCTTTTTCGGAAGATTCGAACAACCTAGATGAAAAACTGAAAGAAAAGAAAGACTTCTTCGGTTCAGAAATAGAAATGCCTCTTGTGACTTTTATTTTCGACTATAACCGATGGAATCGACCATTGCGATATATAAAAACGGATGGATTTCAAAAGGCTCTAAGAACTGAAATGTCAGACTATTTTTTTTATACATGCCGAAGTGATGGAAAACAAAGAATCTCTTTTTCATATCCACCAAGTTTGTCAACCTTTTTTGAAATGATAGAAAGAAAGGGGTTTTTGTATACACCAGAAAAACTCCCCTCTGATGAATTGTATAATCATTGGATTTATACCAATGAACAAAAAAGAAATAGCCTGAGCAACGAACTTTTCCATCGAATTGACGCTCTAGAAAGGGGGTCTCTTGATCTGGATGGACTCGAAAAAAGGACTCGATTATGTAATGATGAGACTGCACAAGACTGCTTGCCTAAAAGATACGATTCTTTTTTGAATGGGCCCTTTCGCGGAACAATCCCCAAATTACCCCCAAGCGTTAAGAAGGAAAATGAGAAGGAAAAGAAGAAGGAAAATGAGAAGGAAAAGAAGAAGGAAAATGAGAAGGAAAAGAAGAAGGAAAATGAGAAGGAAAAGAAGAAGGAAAATAATTCTTTAATTACCCCTGCGGGGGATTCCAACGAAAAAGTGTGGATAAACAAGTTTCATGGTAGCCTTTTCCCTGATTACCAAGAATTTGAACAAAAACTAGATACATTTGAGGCACAATCAGTATTCTCAGACCAAGGAAAAATGGATTCGGAAAATCAAGTGCAATATTTCTTCGGTACAAGTACAACTGAACCAAAGGATCAAACAATTCAAAAAAACACAAAGGAGGGACTTGACCTAAAAGAAATTGGGAAAACGGTTCCTCGATGGAAATACCAATTGCTTGACGATTCGGAGGAAGTGGACGAAGTAGACCCAGACTGGTCTCAAATTATTTCAAGAATCTTCAAACCTGTATTCATTTTGGATTGGAAGGACTATTATACGAAGCGGGGGAAGGCGGAGGAGTATGATGAGGAGGATGATGATACTGTGGATATTTTAATACGTTATTCGAAACAATCGGATTTTAATCGAGAGTTAATCAAAGGATCCGTACGCGCTCAAAGACGTAAAACCGTTACTTGGAAACTATTTCAAACAAATCTGCATTCCCGGCTTTTTTTGGACAGAATAGACACAATTTTCTCCCCAATACTGAAAATTATGAATCCAATCTTTAGGATCTTTAGGAATTGGATAGGAAAAGGCGCAGAAGTGAAAACTTGGGATTACGAGGAAGACGAGTCACAAGAAGGAGAGGACAAGGCACAAGAACGGGGGGACGGGGCACAAGAAAGGGAGGACAAGGCGGAGGCCGAAGCAGAAAAAAGGGAGAACGCGGAGGAGGAGCGACTAGAAATAGCAGAACTGTGGGATAGTACTCCGTATGCGCACGCAATAAGGGGTTATTTGTTACTAGCCCACTCAATTCTTAGAAAAAATATTGTATTACCCTCATTGATTATAGCCAAAAACTTGAGCCTTATTTTCTTATTTCCATTTCAATTCCCCCAAAAATTCCCCGAGTGGTACAAAGATTGGGACGAAGATTGGAAGGCGCGGGGCAGAGAAATTCATGTTAACTGTACTCACAATGGCGTTCCAATATCCGAAACAGAATTTCCGCTAAATTGGTTAACAGACGGTATGCAGATAAAAATCGTCTTACCTTTCCGTCTTCGGTATAGTTTTCAACTACAACCCCATCAGAAACGGAAAGATCCAATGCAAAAGAAAAGAAAAAAAGCAAAATCTTCTTTTTTAACAACCTGGGGAATGGAAACGGAACGGCCTTTTGGTGCTCCCCGAGACGAACCTCATCCTCTTGAACCTATTTATAAAGAATTTAAAAAACGAATTAGAGAAGCAAAAAAAAAAAGTTTTCAATTGTTAAAAAAAAAGGCAAAATGGATTCTAGATCCGTTTATCAAAATCAAACAACTTGAAAAAGGAAATCTAAATACAAAATTTGGAGTGAGGGAAGGGTATGAATTGAGTGAAACTCAAAATGATCAAAATTTGATAATAAGGAATCAGATTTTGGATGAATCGGCTAGTCGAATTCAATCTATGGATTGGACAAAATCTTCACTTATAGAAAAAAAAATAAAGGATCTGTCCGATAGGACAAGTACAATAAGAAATCAAATTGAAAAAATAACAAACGACAAGAAAACCAAATTATTAATACCCGATAGAAATATTAGTCCTAGCGAGGCGAGTTTTGCTGAGAAAAGATTAGACTCCTCAAAAAACCTTTGGCAAATAGTAAAAAGAAGAAATGTGCGATTAATAAGGAAAGGGCGCGTTTTTTTGGTATTTTTCATTGAAAGTATTTTCTCTCAAATTCTCATTCGTATTTCGAACCATATTGTAGAAATGTGTCTTGCATTACTTCAATTAAAAAAAAGAATTCTTGATACATACAGTTACTTTAAGCAAAATACATACAGTTACTTTAAGCAAACAAATCACGAAGGAATTGATGAAAATCCAATTCATTGGATTTCGACTATAAAAAAGAAGTTTGATAATATTGGTAATCAAAATTCAAAGACTTTTGGTGAGATAGTTTCCTTGTCACAAGCATATGTATTTTACAAATTATCACAAAGACCAGGGATTTACAAGTATCCCTTGAAATTTGTCCTTCAATATTCCCGAACATCTCTTTTTCTTAAAGAACGAATAAAGAATTTTTTTGGAACACAAGGAATATTCCATTTCGAATCAAGGCATAAAGAACATGGAAATGCAGAACTGACTGAATGGAAAAACTGGTTAAGCGGCCGCTATCAATATGATTTCTCTCAGACTAGATTGTCTAAATTTATGTCACAAAAGTGGCGAAATCGGATCAATCAAAGTCGTAAGGTTCAAAATCTAGACGTACCAAGTTTGGATTCATATGAAAAAAATGAAAAAAATCAATTAATTCTTTTTGAGAAACAAAAAGAAAAAGCAGCTTCATTATCGGTTAAAACAAAAACAGAGAAATTTCAAAAACATTACAAATATGATCTTTTATCACATAAATATCTTAATTATGGAAAAGGAAAGGATTTTTCTATTTATAGATTGCCGTTCCAAGGAAACGAAGGTCAAGGGATTCCCTCGAAGTACATCACGTATAAACCTGATTTTTTTTCTATCCGGAGATATAGTAGAAAAAATTCGGATAGAAAATATTTGGATTGGCAAATCATCTGTTTTAGAAAGACGAGACATATTGAGACCTGGATCAATAAAAAAACTAAGATTGCGACTCATTATTCTCCAATAATTAATACAATTGATAAAAAAGATCTTTTTTATTACGCGATTCATAAACAATTCAACTCATCCCAAAACAAAAATGAATCCCAAAACAAAAATGAATCCCAAAACAAAAATGAATCCCAAAACAAAAATGAATCCCAAAACAAAAATGAATCCCAAAACAAAAATAAAAAAATAAACCATCCTTTTGACTGGATGGGAATGAATAAAGCAAGACTAACTCAAACTCAGCGCAGTAAGAAATCTATTTATGAAAAATATGGGATGAACCCGTGGATCATACCAATCAAATTACTTTTTTTCGAGTTTAATAACAATCAAAACATCCGTGATAGTCGTGAAAAAAAAAATGCCAACGAAAAAGAAAAAAAGGATCTTGAATTAGAGAATCAAAATCAAGAAGAAAAAAAACCGCCTGGCCAAGAAAATCCTAGATTAAATCGACCAAACCAAGGGAAGCCTAAATCAAATCAACCAAACCAAGAGAAGCCGAAATCAAATCAACCAAATCAACAACAAGATGTTAAACAAGAGTCTGGCGCATCAGACATTGAAAAAGATAAAAAGAAGAAAAAGAAAGGGAAGAAGAAGTGGAAACCGCCAACCGACCTAGACATCTTCCTGAAAAAGAAAAATTACGTCGGTTTTCAGTTGACATGGACCAATCTTTTTGAGGAAAATTTCATAAATGGTATCAATATATCTAGTTTCTTGCTTCGGATGAGAGATCCAAGGGAACTGGCTATATCCTTTTTTCGAAGAAAAGAAATGCCTCTGTCGATTCTAAAGTATCATACACCTAAACTTACTCTGGAAAGTGAATCTGAACTTACTCTGGAAAGTGAATCTGAACTTACTCTGGAAAGTGAACCTGAACTTACTCTGGAAAGTGAACTTAAACCTACTCTGGAAAGTGAACTTAAACCTACTCTAGAAAGTGAACTTAAGCCTACTCTGGATAGTGAACCTGAATCTCCAATTCGATTTCCTAAAGCGCTAAACAGTGGAGAAATACTAATCAAACTAGTTCGTAGACCTAGAAAATGGAATGGGCCAGTAATTATGTATCAAACCATAGCTATTTCACTGATCTATAAGAATAAACATCCAATTACTATTAATAGAAAAACGAATCGAAAATGCCAAAAAAAACAAAATGTTGATAGGAATGATTTTTCTGAATTCATTATAAAAACAAAACAGAAAAAGATGGTTGGGAATATAGATGAAAATCGTTCTGATTTGCTTGTTCCTGAAAACATTTCATCTCCTAGACGTCGTAGAGAATTGCGAATTCGAAGTTGTTTAAATTCCGGGAAGGGAAATCCAGATGTTGTGGGTAAAAATAAAGTATTTTGCAACGAGAACAACGTAAGGAATTGTAGTCCACTCTTCACTAATAGCAAGCATCTTGATATAGAGACAACTCAATTCATTAAATTGAAATTGTTTCTTTGGCCGAATTACCGATTAGAAGATTTAGCTTGTATGAATCGCTATTGGTTTGATACTAGTAATGGTAGCCGTTTCAGTATGTTAAGGATACAGATGTATCCACGCTTGAGAATTCGTTGATGATATATTTCTTATAAGATATCTTTCTTATCTTAAAATTTGAACTCGAGGTATTCCTTCTATGACAACTTTCTACCCTCTCTTTTTGTGCCCTTAGTGGGCCTAATAGTTCCGGCAATGACTTCGTTCTCATCTATTCATTATCATCTATTCATCTTCAAAAGATTCTCTCGATCCGATGGAAGCAAATCTCATCGATTTCTTTCAAGACCTGCACTTGNNNTTTACCCTTTTATAAGGTAAATAAAAATGAATGTCATTATTTTTATTGATTGGTCAAATCCATACTATATCGGTAGAAACTTCAAATCAAATAAATATGGGAGTACGCAATGACTGAGAAAAAGCCAGATAGGCATAAATGGAGACAGTTGCTTTTTTACGGGTTCGAGATTATACAAGTGATCTTGGCCTGTTTTACATTCGGCTGGGGCGCCATGCGGCTTTGGCGCTTCTTTCGCAAATCCTGATACTGATAGTATTTGGATTGATTATTAATTCAATCAACATTAGGCTGTATTGTATCCCAAATGAAAATGAATGTCATTATTTTTATTGATTGGTCAAATCCATACCATATCTGTAGAAACTTCAAATCAAATAAATAGGGGAGGGAGAAGTACTCTTTTTATGGTAAAAAGTACATTTATTTCAGTTATTTCGCAAGAAGAAAACACGGGGTCTGTTGAATTTCAAGTATTCAGTTTCACCAATAAACTAAAGAAAGTAACTTCACATTTAAAATTACACAAAAAAGATTATTTATCTCAGAGAGGTCTACAAAAAACTCTGGGCAAACGTCAACGGTTGCTGACGTATTTGTCAAATAAAAATAGAGTACGTTATAAAGAATTAATAGATCAGTTGGATATTCGGGAGTTAAAAACTCGTTAAGTTAAGTGATAAGTTAATTGGAAGAGCCCTTGTAGCATTATTTGATTTTTCAGAGCTTGAATTTTGATGAACTTTATTTCGTTTTCAGCAATTCATAGAATACTGATCCTGAATCGGGGAAAACGCATATGAATGTACCGACTACAAAAAAAGACCTCATGATAGTCAATATGGGTCCTCACCACCCATCAATGCATGGCGTTCTTCGCCTCATCATTACTCTCGACGGTGAAAATGTTATTTACTGTGAACCTAGATTGGGTTATTTACACAGAGGGATGGAAAAAATTGCGGAAAACCGAACAATTATACAATATCTACCTTATGTAACACGTTGGGATTATTTAGCTACTATGTTTACAGAGGCAATAACAGTAAACGCCCCAGAACGTTTGGGAAATATTCAAGTACCTAAAAGAGCTAGCTATATCAGAGTCATTATGTTGGAATTGAGTCGCATAGCTTCTCATCTGTTATGGCTCGGCCCTTTTATGGCAGATATTGGTGGGCAGACGCCTTTCTTCTATATTTTCAGAGAGAGAGAATTGATATATGATCTATTCGAAGCTGCCACAGGTATGCGACTGATGCATAATTTTTTTCGTATCGGAGGAATCGCTGCTGATTTACCTCATGGTTGGGTAGATAAATGTTTGGATTTCTGTGAGTATTTTTTAACAGGAATTGCTGAATATCAAAAGCTTATTACGCAGAATCCTATTTTTTTGGGCCGAGTTGAAGGAGTGGGCATTGTTAGTGGGGAGGAAGCCATAAATTGGGGTTTATCTGGGCCGATGCTACGGGCTTCCGGACTCCAATGGGATCTTCGTCAAATTGATCATTATGAGTGTTATGATGAATTTGATTGGGAAGTACAATGGCAAAAAGAGGGGGATTCATTAGCCCGTTATTTCGTCCGAATCAGTGAAATGATGGAATCCATAAAAATGATTCAACAAGCTCTAGAAGGACTTCCTGGGGGGCCCTATGAGAATTTAGAAGTCCGGCGCTTTGGCAGAGAAAGGGATTCAGAGTGGAATGATTTTGAATATCGATTCATTAGTAAAAAACCATCTCCAGCTTTTGAATTGTTGAAACAAGAGCTTTATATGAGAGTGGAGGCTCCAAAGGGAGAATTAGGAATTTTTCTGATAGGGGATCAGAGTCTTTTTCCCTGGAGATGGAAAATTCGTCCACCGGGTTTTCTCAATTTGCAAATTCTTCCTCAGCTAGTTAAAAGAATGAAATTGGCGGATATTATGACGATACTAGGGAGTATAGATATCATTATGGGAGAAGTTGATCGTTGAAATGATAATTGATACAACGGAAGTACGGGCTATTAATTCTTTTTCTCGATTGGAATCCTTAAAAGAGGTGTATGGGCTCACACGCTTGCTTGTACCTATTTTTATTCCTCTATTTGGAATCACAATAGGGATATTCATAATTGTGTGGTTAGAAAGAAAAATATCTGCAGGAGTACAACAACGTATGGGACCAGAGTATGCAGGTCCTTTTGGAATTCTTCAAGCTCTAGCCGATGGGACAAAACTACTTTTGAAAGAGGATCTTCTCCCATCTAGAGGAGATATTCGTTTATTTAGTCTCGGACCGTCCCTAGCAGTTATATCCATTTTACTAAGTTATTCAGTAATTCCTTTTAGCTACCGGCTTGTTCTAGCGGATCTCAGTATAGGTGTTTTTTTATGGATTGCCATTTCAAGTCTTGCTCCTTTTGGACTTCTTATGTCAGGATATGGTTCGAATAATAAATATTCCTTTTTAGGTGGTCTACGAGCTGCTGCTCAATCGATTAGTTATGAAATACCATTAACTCCATGTGTTTTATCCATATCTCTACGTGCGATTCGTTTGGACATGAGCTGTTACCTATTTCTTTTATTTCTAGGAAAGAAAGGAGTGAAATGGATTGAGTAGATATCTTCATTTTTTGATTCATCATTCCGGATAATGAACTCAATAAGATAAGTTCTATGAGTGAAACAAAACAGCTTATAAATTTGCAGTAAAAAGATGAAGTCTCATTCCCTATGTGCGAGAGTTAAGCATCCATAAGCAGAATAAATGACCCCAAGATTTGTTGATTAGCAATCATGGTTTGACGCGGTTAGAAAAGAGCAACTCTATGGAGTTTTCACTATTGTCTGTCATAACGGGGGTTGGGCAAAAATGAGTGGGCGGTTAGGAATACTAAGGTACATAATGGATTCGTAATGGAGATAATCTAAGTTACCTAAATGGGTCTCTCCGCATAAAAGGAATTGGGGTGGGGGCTTTAAGTTAGTAGAAACGATCAAGCAGTACTTCCCCAGGATCCCGATCCTGAGTATGCTCCTACCCATTGGTTAAAGAAATGGCTATCCGAAACGAAGTAACCTTTTTTTAGAGCTTCCTTGTCTTTTTCTATGAAATGTGAAAGAAGAACCGGAACGAAAGAAATATGCAATAGAAAAGAAAAATACGAACTATTTGATCTCTATTCATACCGAGAGAATTAGTATCATGATTCATGAACTAATGGAATGCCTAATCTTTTTTCGTAATCGAAAAAGGGTCGAAATTGATACAATGAGTATTTTCTTTTTATTGAAGGATTCAGTTATTACTGAACGAAGCGAAATTACACATTTTTTGAAATTAGAAATATACATTCGAAATCGAAAGGGTGAGATCAATTCAGAAGCACTTTTTTGTTATTTTATTATAGCAGACAGAATTGGATTGGTATAATGTGGGACTCTTCGATCCATCTTTACTCTATCTACTCAACTAATATATCGAGATACTAACGAGCCCGTCCTTAGATTTTTTTATGACGACCACCGAGGAGCCGTATGAGGTGAAAGTCTCATGTACGGTTCTGCAATAGCGATGGCAGCAGTGATGTTATCATCGACTATGATTATCTAACAGTTCAAGTACAGTTGAAATAGTGGAGGCACAGTCCAAATATGGTTTTTGGGGTTGGAATCTGTGGCGTCAACCTATAGGATTTACGGTTTTTCTCATTTCTTCCCTAGCCGAATGTGAAAGATTACCTTTTGATTTACCAGAAGCGGAGGAAGAATTAGTAGCAGGTTATCAAACCGAATATTCGGGTATCAAATTTGGTTTATTTTACGTTGCTTCCTATTTAAATCTACTAGTCTCTTCATTATTTGTAACAGTTCTTTACTTGGGCGGTTGGAATCTCTCTATCCCGTTCCTATTCATTCCTCATTTTTTCGGAATAAATGAACTGAGTGGAGTCTTTGGAACAACAATTGGTATTTTGATTACATTAGCAAAAGCTTATTTGTTCCTGTTCATTTCTATCACAACAAGATGGACTTTGCCTAGGATGAGAATGGACCAACTATTAAATCTTGGGTGGAAATTTCTTTTACCTATTTCTCTCGGGAATCTATTATTGACAACTTCTTCCCAACTCCTTTCACTGTAAAGACATAAGACATTCATTGTATTTTCGATTCCTAAGTTTTCTTAAACAAGAGAAAGAAAATTTCAATTATTCATAGAGATTTATGATATGCTTCCTATGATAACTGGGTTCATGAATTATGGTCACCAAGCCGTAAGAGCTGCAAGGTATATCGGCCAAAGTTTCATAATTACCTTATCTCATACGAGTCGTTTACCTGTAACTATTCAATATCCCTATCAAAAATGGATTCCATCAGAGCGTTTTCGCGGTCGAATCCACTTTGAATTTGATAAATGCATTGCTTGTGAAGTATGTGTTCGTGTATGTCCTATAGATCTACCCACTGTTGATTGGAGATTGGAACCCGAAATTCGAAAGAAACGATTACTTAATTATAGTATTGATTTTGGAATATGTATATTTTGTGGGAATTGTGTCGAGTATTGTCCAACAAATTGTTTATCAATGACTGAGGAATATGAACTTTCTACTTATAATCGTCACGAATTGAATTATAATCAAATTGCCTTGGGTCGGTTACCAATGTCAGTAATTGGAGATTCCTTAATTCGAACCATTATGACTTCGACTCAAATCAAATAAAAAATGTGTAAACCGCTTGATTCGATTACCAATTACTCCAATTTCCGATTACTATTACGAAATACTAAAGGAGCAAATCTTCCATTTTGCTCGGCAAATAAGTAACTAAAACTAACAGCGATTTCAGATTCATTGCTCAGAATCATGTCTTGCACAAATACATTATCCGTATCCGTGATTTTTTCGAAATCTACATCTCTCTAAATGAATAATATTTCTTATATATCTAGAGAATTTCTATATCAACCCCCAATCTAGGATTGGATTCCATTCAGAGCGTATCCTAAAAAGAGTCGGGTAACCTATTTTTTCCCGGTCTGGTCAAAAAGATCATGAACCATTTAAGCTTATTTCTCTATTATTTGACATAGAATGGATTTCACTGGACCAATACATGATTTTCTTTTAGTATTTTTGGGATCGGTTCTTCTATTAGGAGGTCTGGGAGTGGTATTACTTACCAATCCAATTTTTTCTGCCTTTTCCTTGGGGTTAGTTCTGGTTTGTATATCCCTATTCCATATTCCATCGAATTCCCATTTTGTAGCTGCTGCACAGCTCCTTATTTACGTGGGGGCCATAAATGTGTTAATCGTATTCGCTGTGATGTTCATGAATGACTCAGAATATTACAAGGATTTCGGTCTTTGGACCGTTGGAGAAGGAGTCACTTCCCTAGTTTGTACAAGTCTTTTTGTTTCGCTAATTACTACTGTCCCAGATACTTCATGGTACGGTATTATTTGGACTACAAGATCAAACCAGATTTTAGAGCAGGATTTTGTAAATAATGGTCAACAAATTGGGACTCATTTATCAACCGATTTTTTTCTTCCCTTTGAACTCATTTCTATAATTCTTTTAGTTGCCTTAATAGGTGCAATTGTTATGGCCCGTCAGTAATAAAAAGAACGACTTCGAATGAAAGAGTTCTGTCCTCTCAAAAGACTTCCTTCTTATCACACCCATTTTCCTTCACTTCAATTCCATTTTTCTATTTTTCATGTATAAAAGTTTTCGTTCAATCTATTCTAGTACCAATACCTTCCTTTGTTCTGGACTTGTGAGATTCGAGTCAATAAAATGGATTAAGGTGGCATTTTTGTTCCTATTGAAAGCAAATAAATCCAGATTGATGAGGGGTTGGTCAATGATGCTTGAACATGAACTTGTTTTGAGTGCCTTTTTATTTTCTATCGGTATTTATGGATTGATCACAAGTCGAAATATGGTTCGAGCACTTATGTGTCTTGAGCTTATACTGAATGCGGTTAATTTGAATTTCGTAACATTTTCTGATTTCTTTGATAGTCGCCAATTAAAAGGAGACATTTTCGCGATTTTTGTGATAGCTATTGCAGGCGCTGAAGCCGCTATTGGACCAGCTATTGTTTCGTCAATTCATCGTAACAGAAAATCCACTCGTATCAATCAATCGAACTTGCTGAATAAATAGCGGTAATCATCGAAATACTGAATAGAATATTCACCAATTCAAATTGGTATGTACGATAGAAACAAAGCCCATGTTTGCTAAAACGTAATAAATCAAAGTATCTTGGACCGCTATCATGAGCAGATCCAGAAATAGATTGATTCGAAATCGATTCTGGTAAACCCTCGATTCGTCTGGTGTCTACCATATATGATTCCTTTATGATTTTACTAGATCGAAAATTTATGACGTTCAAAAAGTGGATAGATACCATGTCACATTCAGTAAAGATTTATGATACATGTATAGGGTGTACTCAATGTGTGCGAGCCTGCCCCACAGATGTATTAGAAATGATACCTTGGGACGGATGTAAAGCTAAGCAAATTGCTTCTGCCCCAAGAACAGAAGACTGTGTAGGTTGTAAGAGGTGTGAATCCGCTTGTCCAACAGATTTCTTGAGTGTCCGGGTTTATTTATGGCATGAGACAACGCGAAGCATGGGGCTAGCTTATTGATACGTTCTAGAAAACTCTACTTGAACCCATTTTTTTTCTCCTTACCGACAAAAACCCGTACTCGATCAAAAAGATTATTTCGAGCACGGGTTTTTTGGTCAAAGTGTATCTTGTCTTTACCACGAATTCTTTTCCTTGGTTAACAATAATTGTGATTTTGCCGATATCCGCGGGTTCTTCCATTTTCTTTTTTCCTCATAGGGGAAATAAGATGATTAGGTGGTATACTCTCTCTATATGCACAATAGACCTACTTCTAACGACCTATGCATTCTGTTATCATTTCCAATTTGACGATCCCTTAATCCAATTAGAACAGGATTTTAGATGGATCCATTTTTTGGATTTTCACTGGAGACTCGGAATCGATGGAATTTCCATAGGACCCGTTTTCCTGACGGGATTCATCACTACTTTAGCGACTTTAGCGGCTCGGCCAGTGACTCGGGATTCACGATTGTTCCATTTCCTGATGTTAGCAATGTACAGCGGCCAAATAGGATCATTTTCTTCTCGAGATCTTTTACTTTTTTTTATCATGTGGGAGTTAGAATTAATTCCTGTTTACCTACTTCTATCCATGTGGGGAGGAAAGAAACGTTTGTACTCAGCTACAAAGTTTCTTTTGTACACTGCGGGGGGTTCTGTTTTTCTATTAATGGGAGTTCTGGGCATGGGTTTCTATGGTTCCAACGAAGCAACCTTACATTTTGAAACCTCAGCGAATCAATCGTATCCGGTGGCATTGGAAATACTATTCTATTGTGGATTTCTTATTACTTATGCTGTCAAATCACCGATTATACCCTTACATACATGGTTACCAGATACCCATGGGGAGGCACATTACAGTACGTGTATGCTTCTAGCCGGAATCTTATTAAAAATGGGAGCGTATGGATTGGTTCGGATCAATATGGAATTCTTACCCCACGCTCATTCTATATTTTCCCCCTGGTTGATGATACTAGGTACAGTTCAAATAATCTATGCAGCTTCAACATCTCCTGGCCAACGCAATTTAAAAAAGAGAATAGCCTATTCTTCTGTATCTCATATGGGTTTTACAATTCTAGGAATTGGTTCTATAACCGATACAGGACTAAATGGAGCCATTTTACAAATCATTTCTCACGGATTTATTGGTGGTGCGCTTTTTTTCTTGGCAGGAACGAGTTACGATAGAATACGTCTTGTTTATCTCGACGAAATAGGCGGAATAGCTATCTCAATGCCTAAAATATTTACAATGTTCAGTAGCTTCTCGATGGCTTCTCTTGCATTGCCGGGAATGAGTGGTTTTGTTGCCGAATTGGTAGTCTTTTTTGGAATAATTACCAGTCCAAAATCTCTTTTAATGCCAAAAATACTCATGACTTTTGGAATGGCAATTGGAATGATAGTAACTCCTATTTATTCATTATCTATGTCACGCCAGATGTTCTATGGATACAAGCAATTTCCCGCCCCAAACTCTTCTTTTTTGGATTCTGGACCACGAGAACTTTTTGTTTCGATCTGTATCTTTCTACCTGTAATAGGGATTGGTATTTATCCGGATTTCCTTCTCTCACTATCCGTTGACAAGGTAGAAGCTATCCTATCTAATTACTTTTATAGATAAGATAGTTTTCATGAATAAGATAGAAAATAATGCTATGATTTCGAAAACCATTCGCTGGACAATGAAAAAAAAATAAGTCTTCTTTTTCCTTATCTTAAGGAAAAAGAAAATGAAGTCCATTCGAATCAGATACGTTTGTAGTTTTTGAGAACCATTTGAATCACTACTGGATTCAAATGGTTCTCAAAAACTCACACAAACTTCAGACTATGTTCCTCTAGATTGGGTCACTTCTTCAATTCGATGTTACTGTGAATGAGCCATAACTATGTAATCCTATTCCTAATAGATTGACCCCAAAATAACATATCCAAATTATAAGAAATCCAAGAGAAGCCACAATTGCGGAATTCGTGCCTTGTACATTTTGATTTGTTCTCATATGTAAATAAATTGCAAATAGGGTCCAAGTAATAAATGCCCAAGTTTCCTTGGGATCCCAATTCCAATATGACCCCCATGCCTCATTCGCCCATACCGCGCCCGAAAGAATACCTATGGTTAAAAAGAGAAACCCTAGACTAATGACACGATAACTCCAACGATCCAATTGCTGAATCAACTGATACATGTGATAATTTCTAAATGAAAGAAAAAAAGTGTTTCGTAAAACACTGCCTCTTTCATTTGTGTATTGGATTTCATCAAAACCAAATGACCCTGTTAATAAATGATTTCTTTTGCCAAAAATATCTATGCGTGTTCGAAATGTAATGACTAGAAGCGCTACTGAGAATAACGAGCCGCATAAAAGAGCTGCATAGCTCAATACCATCATACTTACGTGCATCATTAACCACTGAGATTGGAGAGCAGGTACTAATATTGTGGATTGATGCATTTCTGCGAAAAGACCGGAAGTAACAAAGCCTTGAGTCAAAATAGTACTTGGCGCGGTTATTGCGCTTAAATGGGTTTTTTGGTTCCTAAAATGTGGAACCATATGAATAATGGAAAAACCCCACGAAAGAAACATTACTGATTCATATAAATCACTTAAGGGGAAATGTCCCGAAGAAATCCAACGAGTAACTAACAATCCTGTTATACAGAAAAAGGTAGCTATCATGCCTTTTTCTGACGAATTATAGAGTCCTAGCGTTTCGTAGACTAATAATAAGGTTAGTAAATAAATACTAATTACAATTGAAACGATCGAAAAAGAAATGTGAGTGAATATATGTTGTAAAGTCGAGAATATCATAAACAAATCCTAAAATAAAAAAGAAAAGGGGGATCCTTCAAGACTAGAATGGAAATACGGAATTCCATTCATTATTCATTATAGGATTTATTGTATCTCTTTTCGAAGATGCCGCTACTCGGACTCGAACCGAGATGCTCTAGCACTGCTTCCTAAGAGCAGCGTGTCTACCGATTTCACCATAGCGGCTTACTCGAAAACATAATAGCCCATCCCTATTCAATCGTCGAGATTCTAAGGAGTCAATTCAATCAAATCTTTTTTAGGGAATCTGACAATCAATGAAAAAACACTCGTTAAAATGACTAATTGAACGTTCAACAATCATTAGTATTGTGGGATCGTAGGGTGTTAGGTTTCACTTTCACAAAGAGCTTTCCATTGGTTTCACTTCGCCTGGAATGGAAATGCAGCAGTTGGAACTAGATAGTTCTGTCCTCTATCCAGGCATAGAACTAAAAGGTTTCAATCTTTCTCGGAATTTTAGCGTACTTCAAAAAAAAAAAGATTCTATATTTCTAAAGAAAAGAAAGCTCTCAAGATCTATATATAGATATAGATCTTGATGAATTCCACAGCCCAAATATAGGACCCTTATTTGGACTACATATTAGGAATACATAATCCAAAAAAATCCTTCCTAAAGGAAAAAGAAGACTTTTCTTTTAGTTAGTGTATTATGAAAAGTGAATCGATGAGGAAAATGACAACCCCCATCTCACAAATTCGAAAAACCGACTCAAAAGAAAGCTAAACCTTTGTATCTTGTCCTTCACTACTTCGTCAAAAAATGGAGAATACAGTAAGCAGAGGACTTCTTATTCTGCATACCGCAATAACCAGTCCCGTCTCGTATTGATCCGTTGAAAAGAAAAATATGAGTTAATGGGAATCCTTCATTTTAGAAATGACAATACAATTCAGGGAGTCATATTGATTCAGATTCTTCCAAAACCAGACTTGGGTTTTTTTTTTATTTTTTTTTTGTCGTACAAAAAACTTTTCGCATTCCCGGTAGAAAGAGATTTCGCTAATGAAAATGCTTTTCTCGCTGCCCAATACCCCTTTCTTTTCCAAATATTTTTACGAATACGCTTTTTTGACAGAGAAGTACGTTTCTTTGGAACCGCCATTCAAAAATGAAGAGGTTGCTCATTGTTTAGAGTTGGATGTGAAAGACATGTATTGTTCGGATTATTCTTTTTATTTTATTCTATTTATTCCCTAGATGATACTTCCTTGATAACATACAATAGAGATACGCGTGCCTCGCATAGAATATTCCTAGGTAAAAAATGGGATAGGTTCTTTTTTTTTTTAGGGGAACCTTTTTTACAACATACAATATCCGAAGAAAGAAGAATTCCTACTGATTGGTACCTTTCTATCCGAACCCTCAGTCGAATCTATATCGTAAGAGAGGTTTTCGAATTCCCCCTAAATACTTAGTTCCACTATAGCTCAGAGCTCGTCCGGGGTCTCCGGGGAGCTCTCGTCCTGCCCCGCAGCGCTGGATTCTCCTTCTCCTGGCACAGTGAGCCGACCTGAAGACGCGCCTTTTTGGGCTTCCTTGTGGAGCCGCAGGGTGATTGAACCCCGGGAATTTGACTGTTCCTGCGGAGGGATTCGAAGCTCTTGCATTTCCGAAGCCGGAGGAATGGGATTTGCTGGAGGCTCCGGAGGCTTCGGTTTCGGGGAAAAAAAACAACGCCCCCCCAAAACAAAAACCCCAATAAGAGCATTCAAGGACCCGAATATCGACATTAAAGATCGCGCCTTGTTGTCAACCAGAGCTTGAGCTTGGGAAATCAACAAGCGTAACCAAAAGCGAACCTTGGTGAAAATCCCATAGATTCCCAAGCAGCCTTGTACAAGTCCGACTACCCATCGTCTCATTAAACGTAGAGTCGCTAGTCGAAACAAATTGAACATGAAAATCAATCACCTCCTGTGGTTTTTTTTTTTTACTTTTACAATGGAAACTTTAGGATGGAAATAGATAGAATCTATAGAATAGAATAAGACAGTCCTGAGAATTTCCTCTAAATACTTCCGTTTCCTCAATCGCATAATATTTCTATTATATATATAGAATTGTTGGTTGGGTTTGTAATGGCGGGCATTCACTATTCAGGGTTCAACTAGTATACCCCGGTGAATTCCACAATTTCAAAATGAGAGAGAGACCTCTTTCCGTTTCGGATCATGGATAAATAGATTTTTTTATCCATGATAGAATCATATCACGCAAATCTACTATTGTCACTATGAAAATAGGAAGGTTGCAACCACCAAAACGGAATCAAACCATGCCCCTTACCTAGAGAATCTACCTAGATTCTTTAGTATCTAGGTAAGTTCAAAAGCTAAGAAAAGGGGGAATAAGAAAGAAAAAATGATACAATACTCACATAGGATAGGACAGCCCCCTTTCATAGATCTATAAAATTCTGCTGAAATTGATTAGAGGATCTTACTTATGCTGCCCCACATCGCTGGATTTGGCTTGGTCTCTCGGCACAAGCAATGAGCCGGCGAGTTCCTAAACCGGAAGGCCCCCTGTCCTCGGGGAGCCGCAAGGTGCTCGAACTAGAGACCCCAGGACTAGGAGGAGGCGGCGTGCGGTTATCCGTCTCTTCCACTTGTAGCTTGGAGCTTCACTTTTGCACTTTCCAAAAGGGAAATCTTGAAGTATAAGCGGGGAATCTCTTTTGATTTGATCACACTCTGATGAGTCTTTATGGTTTCGTCTAAGATGCTACGCCTCCCTTTTTGGAGTGGACCATTTTTTGGAATGCAGTTTCCCATTTCCCAAAAGGCCAATCCGATTCATTCTTGTGAAAAATGAAAAAAGCCCTCTCTTTGTCGGCCAAGAGAGTTTTGTTGAACTTTAAAGTCTCATCAAGTCTTTGTAAGCGGACTTGAGTAGATGGGCGCGGCGGAGTTTGTGGGTTACCGAATAACCACACAAAGAGCCCAGTACAACCAAAATTGAGACCTGCCATCCCTACTAAAGCCACTGCAAAAACGCCGGCCACTTTTGTCACTAATTTGACCACCCAATGATTATGATTGAACATGCATGATACCTCCTAAGCATGTATAAGATTTCCCGGTCAATCCCTAACTCGACTGTTAGTAACTTTAACTATAACCGGGATTGCTGCATATCTAAATCTATTTAGATTGATTCATGATCTAATTCTATCATGCAAACCAACTATTGTCAATGTTACAATAGTAGGGTTGTAACCACCCAAATGGAAGGTTACAACCACCAAAAAAGAATCAAACCATACTCCTCACAGAGATAGCACAGCCCTTACATAGATCTAAAATCATTAGAGTAGGCCTGGCGGATCCTGCCACGCNNNCCGGATGAATCAATCTAAAAAAAGTAGATTGATTCAAGATAGAATCATATCACGCAAACCAACTATTGTCAATGTTACAATAGTAACGGTTGTAACCACCCAAATGGAAGGTTACAACCACCAAAAAGGAATCAAACCATAATCCTCACAGAGATAGCACAGCCTCCCTTTACCTTTCATAGATCAAATCCGTTTTGACCCCCGTCTTGAAGCTTCACTTTTGCACTTTCCAAAAGGGAAATCTTGAAGTCTAAGCGCGGAATCACTAATGATTGCTCGGCTTCGGTCAGCCGCGTCGTTCGAGAAGTACCCACTCACTTGGTGTCGTTTTCATCAGGAACATGGGCGCTGTACCGATGTCATTTTTGTAATGATCAGAGCCTGGCGCCATCACCAATATACTTGAAAATTTGGTTCAGAACAATTCCCGAGATAGATTTCATACTATCTCCAAATTCTCATCTTTCAATTCGAAGCGCAGTAACAGTTAGTGAAGTGATAGGTATCGTAGAGTTTCCTCGAAGCCTAGGCAGCTTACTCCACTCAATCAGAATTAGTGAATTATCCCGAATAAACTAATACCAAAGGTCTTCTTTTGATTGGGTCGAGTTATTGATTGATCCTATGACCCATATCAGAATCAAGTACGAGAATTCTTTTTACTTGTTCTATGAATAGAAATTCTTGTAAGAATTAATTAAGAATTAATGGAATGATTGAAAATGGAAAATTCTATTTGAGTTCTTTCCTATTTTGATTTTTTTATTTTATTTGATTGTTCCTTCCGAAAGAGATAA